TTGATTGGCCTTCTCCTTTCTTTAATCCACAGGAGGTCAAATTCGAATTGTTTTGAAAGCGACTGAATTCATTTCATTTTAATTGGATCCATGAAGAAAAAATCACGCTCTGTAGGATTTGAACCTACGACATCGGGTTTTGGAGACCCACGTTCTACCGAACTGAACTAAGAGCGCTTTCTTATTTCTTATCAGAATAGAAAAGAATGTAAAGAAAAGATTCTTTTTTTTTAAACGAATCCATTTTCATTTTATATGCATATATGCTATAGTTTCATAAAAATGAACGATTCCGCGCAACGCAATTTGAACCGATCTCGGTTGATTCCTCGTTACTGCTCAAAGGGTCAGTAATAGGTAGGGATGACAGGATTTGAACCTGTGACATTTTGTACCCAAAACAAACGCGCTACCAAGCTGCGCCACATCCCTTCAATTGTTCTACAGTGTAATTGTAGAGAATTCCTGTCTTGTTTTCCACATCTCTATATTCCTGCATTGAGAAACAAAGTTTTCTGACCATTTCGTCTTTTTTTGGCCTCATTTAACATATAATAATAAGAAAGGGAAATCTTATGGATCGTTGTACATTTCAATTGGAATTATGGATTCCGTGTACAACTCTAAGTAGCCCTTAACTACATATACGTCTGATCATATATGCTTTATGTATTAAAAAAAGGAGGTTTTTCAATGCGAGATCTAAAAACATATCTCTCCGTGGCCCCAGTATTAAGTACGCTATGGTTCGGGGCTTTAGCAGGTCTATTGATAGAGATTAATCGTTTTTTCCCCGATGCGTTGACATTCCCCTTTTTTTCATTATAGCTATTGACACCGGAAGGAATGAAGAAGATTAGAAATACAATCAAATATCTGTGACTAATCCCCCCTTAATTTTAATTTTCTCTTTTTTCCCTTTTTTTCTAATTTAGAATAAGGGACGAAAGAGAAAGAATAAAAGGTGGGGGTAGAGTAGGAAAGTCGCGGTCTAGGGCAAGAATACAAGATCTTTAACTGCCCTTCGGAGTTAAATAGATTTTCGAACTCATTATCATTGTCTTACTTATTATGTCTGACTTTGGGCTTTGATTTAATTGATTTTTATCTTTTTCTTTTAGAGTTGGATTTCAAGTTAATAACTTCTATTTTTTCCTTCCTTTCTTTTTCTTCATTTCGAATTAAAATAGAAGAGTTGAGTAAATCAAAAATCCAAAGGAGGTTCATGGCCAAGAAGAAAGATCCGCGGGTAACGGTCATTTTGGAATGTACCAGTTGTATACAAAACGGTGTTAAGAAGGTATCAACGGGTATTTCCAGATATATTACTCAAAAGAACTGGCACAATACGCCCGATCGATTAGAATTGAGAAAATTCTGTCCCTATTGTTACAAACATAGGATTCATGGGGAAATAAAGAAATAGATTGAACCAAGGATGTCTTATCTTTGAAAGGGGAGAAAAATGGCATTATATAGAACACATTGAATTATAAATAGAAGATATTGCATTTAAATAAAAAGAATCCTATTTGGAGTTCAAATGACAATTAAAGAATAGGATTTTCGGGATAAGAAATAAACTAAACAAACAAATCATGGATAAATCCAAGCGACCCTTTCTTAAATCCAAGCGATCTTTTCGTAGGCGTTTGCCCCCGATTCAATCGGGGGATCGAATTGATTATAGAAACATGAGTTTAATTGGTCGATTTATTAGTGAACAGGGAAAAATATTATCTAGACGAGTGAATAGATTGACCTTGAAACAACAACGATTAATTACTATTGCTATAAAACAAGCTCGTATTTTATCTTTGTTACCTTTTCTCAATAATGAGAAACAATTTGAAAGAATTGAGTCGACTACTAGAACTACCGGTCTTAGAACCAGAAATAAATAGGCTTGTTTTTTGTTCACTTCAATCAGAATTCCGATCCGAACTCAAACATGGATTCGTGTTTTTTTTTGACAAATCTTAGAATCCAGATTTTTGTGTCGTAAAAAAAAAACGAATCGAAAAAAAAAAGATTTTTGAACGTGTTCATTCATTTTGATTCCAACTCCACCCTCCCGGAGTTCATTCTCCGGGGAACCCCATTTAAATTTAAATTATTTCAGTGTATTCTTTACAATCCACTTTTTCTCTAATTTCGTTGGAAATTATATAAAGACAATTCCTATTTGATATAGCTATTTGGGCCAGTATTTTACGATTAAGAAGCAGCTGCCTCTTATATAAATCATGTATTAATTTACTATAATTATAGTATACTCCCTTTTCTTTAATTACTGCGTTTATCCGAGTGATCCACAAACGACGAAAATTTCTCTTTTGCTTATCCCTATCCCGATGAGCTGAAACCAAAGCTCTTATTTTCTGTTGAGTAATAGTTCGAGTAAGTCTTGAATGAGACCCTCGAAAATTTGATGCAAATAAACGGATTTTTGTTCTACGTTTTCGGGCTATATATCCGCGTTTAACTCTAGTCATTGAATAAATAAAATTTTTACAAATAACTAATTTATTTTTAAGTTATTATTTTTACCGTCCTGGTAATAACCAAACGGATTTTTCCAATGTATAAAATAAAAATTCCAATGGCTTTGGCTACTATAACCTTCCCGACCACGATTTTTTGGTAGTTTACTGCGAAATATGAAAATTTCTTTTGCTAGGTATCAAAAATCTAGTCAAAAAAAAAGAAATAGAAATTAAATCAATAAATAAATAGTGGGTTTCCTCGTTTCTATGGTTACTTCTTAAACGGCGAGGTCTTCTCTATACACCGGAGCCTTTGGCTTCATTTAATATTTCATCAATGTTATTGGTAACTTGTATAGTTCACACCACACTCTTTGGCTCTACCCATGAATTATCCAGTAATAGGTCTTTCACAAAGAGACCCACCTATACAGTAACGGTATTTAATTATGAAAGTTTGCTGGGTAGCTGACCCTCGTAGTCCGTTCTTGACCGAGTGAGAACTTCATTTTTATGTTTTTTTTTAATTTCAATAAGATTTTTCCGCTTAATGGATAATCATTTGCTACCAATGGAGAATTGTTTCTCATCTTAAATTCAGGTGATTGGATTTGCACCAATAGAAACCATAAACTTTCTACACAATAGAAGGATAGATTTGCTTATTTTTAGATAGTGAATGGAGTCCCTTCTTCCATTCTATCCTATTCACTGGTACTGATCATTCATACTGGAAGCGGTTTTCTTGGCTTTTTTGTGTCAGCTCATGATCTAAACGAGTCGCACATACACCCTAGTACATGTTCCTCGACGCTGAGGACACCCCCGCAGAGCGGGGGATTTCGTGACATTTCGAATGGGCTGTCTTGTATTTCTAATAAGTTGTTTAATAGTTGGCATGTTGAGTCATATACATAATGGGCTGGTTTAGATTGATCCTAACCGGATTTTTTTATTTAATATTTATATAGTCAACTCATAGATCAAATCTCAAATCACTGATTTGCACAAAACAAAATCTATTTTTTTCATTCAACTGCTACAAGATCAACAATTCCATAAGCTCGGGCTTCTGTTGCTGACATAAAAACATCTCTTTCCATGTCTTCAGATACAACCCATAAAGGTTTGCCCGTCCTTTGTACATAAACCTTTGTGAGGGTTTCGCGTAGTTTCAGTAGTTCTTCCGCTTCCAGGATAAATTCTCCCGTTTGTGCTTCATAAAAAGAACTAGCAGGTTGATGGATCATTACCCTGATAATAGTTCTATCTGGTGTGATGAAAGAAACAGAAAAGAAAGATAAAGAAAAATAGGAAAAAGGATAGAATTGAACAACCGTACGGGCATTATCTTTTATGCATTGCATACGGCTCTATAATGAAATTAACCCCTACTTTCCCGTTCAAGAAAGATAAAAATAGAATCTATCAACCCCAGATGGGTAAACGATCAAAATGCCACCCTTCTTTTTTTTTCGGAGAAGTTCAAAAATACTATGATGGCTCCGCTGCTTTCTATTTTAAAATGGATTCTTTTTTTTGTCTTTGATTCAGCAATCCCAAAGTTTCTTTTTGAGCTAACCAAAAAAGAAAATTTGGTTTTTTTCGCACTCTTTTTTTATAACTTAAATATTGTTAAGAGCCCATCGGTGTGAAAACAAATAAGTTTGTGACGCTGAATTGAACTTCCGATAGATAAGAGAAAGTCGGAAATATCTTTTATCTCATACTACTCTCTCGATACATAATCAAATCTTTTGAAAAAAAAAATTCATATCGAATTCGAAGTGCCATGCTATTATTACTTAATATTCATATGGCGAAGGCATAGTTTTCTTTTTTCTCTCAAATAAAAAAACTTCATTGGCGCCAAGCGTGAGGGAATGCTAGACGTTTGGTAATTTCTCCTCCAACAAGAATAAAAGATCCCATTGACGCGGCCAATCCCATGCATATTGTATGGACTTCTGGTCGTACAAATTGCATAGTATCATAAATGGCTACTCCGGGTATTACCCATCCGCCAGGGGAGTTTATAAACAAATAAAGATCTTTGGTCTCATCCTCGATACTGAGATATACCATAAGACCGATAAGTTGATTCGAGATCTCGCTATCAACCTCTTGGCCTAAAAAAAGTAATCTTTCTCGATAAAGTCGGTTGAGTAGGGTAAAATTGTATCCCTTAGGAACCGTACATGCACCTTTTGATGCATACGGTTCAAAAAAAATAGCGAAGAAAAGAAGCAATGTATAGATTCCAGCCCTCTTTCTTTTATTTTTCGAATTTTTCTACCTTTTTACTTTTTCTTCAATTTTTCAAAAAAGATGCATTTTGATTTCTTCTTTGATAATATAAAAAAAGGGGTAAATAAACTTATCGAATTTACTTCTCATTGATGTATTCTTTCATCGAAATTCAATCCAAATCGCGATGATATTTTCTTGTTCCTGAATGGGCCTCTTTCATCTTTTTAGGTTTATGCTCTACTCCGGGTAAAGATCCGCCCGATTTTGATTTGCACATATAGGACAAATCTTCCCATCACCATTTCTTGTTGTTATGACTTTACAAATAATCATTTATGATACACGTAGTAATCATAAATATATTACCAATTGGGTTTTTCTAAACGGAGTCTGGATACCTCATTTTTTTCGTCCAGCCAAAGCCAACCATAAATTCTTCTAATTGATATAATTCTATGAATTCCCCCAAATAATGCATTTAATTGCAGTTCACGCTCCAATTTTTCGATGATTCAATTTATCTTTCTTGGGCGAAACAGAGGATATCTCGGTCGGGGGAGAGAACGGGGAAATTCCATATGACCCAATATATCTGACAAGTCGCACTATACGTCAACCCAAGATGCATCTTCCTCTCCAGGACTTCGGAAGGGTACTTTTGGAACACCAATAGGCATGGATTGAAAGAAAAAAGAAATTAAATACTATATTTCACTTTGATGTGGAAACGTAACAATATGGTTTTATTGTCTTTATAATATTGATATTGATTTTATCATATTTATTTTATCCCTAGATTAGAAAAATTTAGAAAGAAATACAAAATAAATAAAGGAAAATTTTTACGAATAGATCCTTCTAATGATAAATGAAGGATGGACACATTTACTCATAGAAAATGGTATCAATATTGCATATTGGTACTTATCGAGTATAGAATAAATCTGCTTCTCTTTGTTCTTACGAACCGAATTCTTCCATTATTACGAATAGAATCCTAACCCTTGTTAGGAAGTAATCTACTGAACAGGGGAAGTCTATAGGATAGTCATAGTATAACCTTTCCAATGCAATAAAGTTACGTAGTGTCTATTTTTCTTCGATAAAGGGGTATTTTCCATGGGTTTGCCTTGGTATCGTGTTCATACCGTTGTATTGAATGATCCCGGCCGGTTGCTTTCCGTTCATATAATGCATACAGCTCTGGTTGCTGGTTGGGCGGGCTCGATGGCTTTGTATGAATTAGCAGTTTTTGATCCTTCTGACCCTATTCTTGATCCGATGTGGAGACAGGGTATGTTCGTTATACCCTTCATGACTCGTTTAGGAATAACCAATTCGTGGGGGGGTTGGAGTATCACAGGAGGAACTGTAACGAATCCGGGGATTTGGAGTTACGAAGGTGTAGCTGGGGCACATATTGTGTTTTCTGGCTTATGCTTTTTGGCAGCTATCTGGCATTGGGTCTATTGGGATCTAGAAATCTTTTCTGATGAACGTACAGGAAAACCCTCTTTGGATTTGCCCAAGATCTTTGGAATTCATTTATTTCTCTCCGGGGTGGCTTGCTTTGGTTTTGGTGCATTTCATGTAACAGGCCTGTACGGCCCTGGAATATGGGTGTCCGATCCTTATGGACTAACAGGAAGAGTACAGCCTGTAAATCCGTCGTGGGGCGTGGAAGGTTTTGATCCTTTTGTTCCGGGAGGAATAGCTTCTCATCATATTGCAGCAGGTACACTGGGCATATTAGCGGGTCTATTCCATCTTAGCGTTCGACCGCCACAACGTCTATACAAAGGATTGCGTATGGGAAATATTGAAACTGTACTCTCCAGTAGTATCGCGGCTGTCTTTTTTGCAGCTTTTGTTGTTGCTGGAACTATGTGGTATGGTTCAGCAACTACTCCCATCGAATTGTTTGGTCCCACTCGTTATCAATGGGATCAGGGTTATTTCCAGCAAGAGATATATCGAAGAGTTAGCGCCGGGCTAGTCGAAAATCAAAGTTTATCAGAAGCCTGGTCTAAAATTCCTGAAAAATTAGCTTTTTATGATTATATCGGAAATAATCCGGCAAAAGGAGGATTATTCAGGGCAGGCTCAATGGATAACGGAGATGGAATAGCGGTAGGATGGTTAGGACATCCTATCTTTAGAGATAAAGAAGGGCGTGAGCTTTTTGTACGTCGTATGCCCACCTTTTTTGAAACATTTCCAGTCGTTTTGGTAGACGGCGACGGGATTGTTAGAGCGGATGTGCCTTTTAGAAGGGCAGAATCCAAGTATAGTGTTGAACAAGTAGGTGTAACCGTTGAGTTTTATGGTGGCGAACTTAATGGAGTCAGTTATAGTGATCCTGCTACTGTGAAAAAATATGCTAGACGTGCTCAATTGGGTGAAATTTTTGAATTAGATCGTGCGACTTTGAAATCCGATGGTGTTTTTCGTAGCAGTCCAAGGGGTTGGTTTACTTTTGGGCATGCTTCGTTTGCTTTGCTCTTCTTCTTCGGACACATTTGGCATGGTGCTAGAACCTTGTTCAGAGATGTTTTTGCCGGCATTGACCCAGATTTGGATGCTCAAGTAGAATTTGGCGCATTCCAAAAACTTGGGGATCCAACTACAAGAAGACAGGCAGTCTGATACAAGACCACTTTGGCATTTTTCCCTTCTATTTTCTTTTTGGGGGATTTTACATAGAGTACCGGAGTGAATTTGAATCACCGCTTTTTTATTTTTGCTCTTTCAAGATGATTCCCAA